TTTGTCCAAACACTAATTGGTCGTGTATTAGCAGACGATATATATATCGGTCTACGATGCATTGCTACTCGAAATAAAGATATTGGAATTGGACTTGTTAATCGATTCATAACCTTTCAAGCACACCCAATATATATTCGAACTCCTTTTACTTGCAGGAGTACATCTTGGATCTGTCAATTATGTTATGGCCGGAGTCCTACTCATGGTGACCTGGTCGAGTTGGGAGAAGCCGTAGGCATTATTGCGGGTCAATCAATTGGGGAACCGGGGACTCAACTAACATTAAGAACTTTTCATACTGGCGGAGTATTCACGGGTGGTACTGCCGAACATGTACGAGCTCCTTCTAATGGAAAAATAAAATTTGATGAGGCTTTGGTTCATCCCACACGTACCCGTCATGGGCATCCTGCTTTTCTATGTTTTATAGACTTGTATGTAACTATTGAGAGTCGAAATATTAGACATAATGTAAATATTCCAACAAAAAGTTTGATTTTAGTTCAAAATGATCAATATGTAGAATCAGAACAAGTGATTGCCGAGATTCGTGCCGAAACGTCCACCTTCCATTTTAAGGAGAGGGTTCAAAAACATATTTATTCTGAGTCAGAAGGAGAAATGCACTGGAGTACTGATGGCTATCATACGCCCGAATATCCATATAGTAATGTTCATATATTACCAAAAACAAGTCATTTATGGATATTAGCAGGAGGTCTATGCAGATCCAATTCCAATATAGTGTCTTTTTCACTCCACAAGGATCAAGATCAAATGAATGCTAATTCTTTTTCTCTCAAAGATATCTTTGATCTCTCACTGACTAATGATCAAGTAAGACATAAATTGTTGAATACTTTTGGTAAAAAAGATAGGGAAAGTCTTGACTATTCAAAACCTTATCGAATCATATCTAAGGGTCGTTGGAATTTCATAGAGCCTTCTACTTATATTCGTCAAGAGAATTCTTTGGCGAAAAAGCGAAGAAATAGATTTGTGATTCCCTTACAATATGATCAAGAACAAGAAAAGAAACCCTGTTTTGGTATTTCGATTAAAATACCTATAAATGGTATTTTACGTAGAAATAGTATTCTTGCTTATTTTGATGATCCGCGATACAGAAGAAGCAGTTCGGGAATTACTAAATATGGGATTGTCGAAGTAGATTCAATCGTAAAAAAAGAAAATTTGATTGAGTATCGAGGAGCAAAAGATTTTAGTCCGAAATACCAAACGCAAATGAGAGTAGATCAATTTTTTTTCATTCCCGAGGAAATACATATATTACCCGGATCTTCGCCCATAATGGTCCGGAACAATAGTATCATTGGAGTAGATACACGACTTGTTTTAAATATAAATACAAGAAGTCGAGTAGGTGGATTAGTCCGAGTGGAGAGAAAAAAGAAAAGTATAGAACTGAAAATATTTTCTGGAGATATTCATTTTTCTGGAGAGGTGGATAAAATATCTAGGCACAGTGGCATTTTGATACCACCAGGAATCAGAAAAAAAGATTCTAAAGGATCAAAAAAATTTAAAAATTGGATCTATGTCCAACGAATTACATCTACCAAAAAAAAGTCTTTTGTTTTGGTTCGGCCCGTAGTCACATATGAAATAGCTGATGGGATAAATTTAGCAACACTTTTCTCTCAGGATCTCTTGCAGGAAAAGAATAATGTCCAACTTCGAATTGTCAATTATATACTTTATGAAAATGGCAAGTCAATTCGAGGAATTTCTCACACAAGTATTCAATTAGTTCGGGCTTGCTTAGTATTGACTTGGGACCAAGAAAAAAAGAGTTCTATAGAAGAAAAGGTTCATGCTTCTTTTGTTGAAATAAGTACAAATGATCTGCTTTGTTATTTCATCCGAATTGAGTTAGTAAAGTCCACTCTTTCGTATACCGAAAAAAGGTATGCTACGGCAGGTTCAGGATTGATTTCCAATAATGAATTCTATCGTATCTATAGAAAAAATCCTTTTGATTCCAAGGTGAAGATTCCATTATTTACCCAACATCAGGGAACTCTTGGTACGTTGTTGAATCGAAATAAGGAATGCCAATCTTTCCTAATTTTGTCATCATCCAATTGTTCTCGAATCGGCCCCTTCAATAAGAATAATGCGACAAAAGAATTGGCTCCAATTAGGTATTTGTTGGGTCCTTTAGGTACTATTGTGCCTAGAATAGGAAATTCTCGTTCATCTTACTATTTAAGAACTTATAATCAAGTCTTTTTAAAGAAATCTTTTTTGCTTGAAAATTTTCAACAGACTTTCCAAGTGCTTCAAGTACTTCCATTTCAATACTGTTTCCTAGATGAAAATAGTAGTATTTATAATCCCGATCCTTGCAGTAACATCCTTTGGAATTCATTCCATTTGAATTGGTGTTTTCTCCATCACGATTCTTGTGAAGAGGCATGGACAATAATTAGCCTTGGACAATTCCTTTGTGAAAATGTATATCTATTGAAATATGGATCACGCATAAAAAAATCTGGTCAAATTTTCATTGTTCATGTTGATTCTCTAGTTATAAGATCAGCTAAGTCCTATTTGGTCACTCCAGGAGCAACTGTCCATGGTCATTATGGGGAAACCTTTTATGAAGGAGATACATTAATTACATTTATATATGAAAAATCGAGATCTGGTGACATAACGCAAGGTCTTCCAAAAGTAGAACAAATCTTAGAAGTTCGTTCAATTGATTCAATATCAATGAACCTCGAAAGAAGAATTGAAGGTTGGGACGAACGTATCCGAAGGATTCTTGGGATCCCCTGGGGATTTTTGATTGGAGCTGAACTAACCATAGCCCAAAGTCGTATCTCTTTGGTTAATAAGATACAAAAGGTTTATCGATCCCAGGGGGTACAGATCCATAATAGACATCTAGAGATTATTGTACGTCAAGTAACATCAAGAGTTTTGGTTTCAGAAGATGGAATGTCTAATGTTTTTTTACCCGGGGAATTTATTGGATTGTTGCGAGCAGAACGAGCAGGGCGCGTTTTGAACGAATCAATCTGTTATCGGACAATCTTATTGGGAATAACGAAGTCATCTCTGAATACTCAAAGTTTCATATCCGAAGCAAGTTTTCAAGAAACTGCTCGAGTTTTAGCAAAAGCTGCTCTACGAGGTCGTATTGATTGGTTGAAAGGCCTGAAAGAGAACGTTGTTTTGGGGGGGATTATACCGGTTGGTACCGGATTCAACAAATTAGTACATCGTTCAAAGCAAGACAAAAACATTCATTTGAAAATCAAAAGGAATAATCTATTTGAGTTGGAAATGAGCGATATTTTGCTACACCATAGAGAATTATTTTGTTCTTGTGTCCCAAAAACTTTCCATGAGACTTCAGACCAATCTTTTACGTAATGTATCCTAACAAGAGGTTTCTTCTTTTTACTTTCACTCTCTGGTCCGATTATGGATTTCATAATCAATGAAATAAAAAAGAGAGAATGAAATTCATGGTTTGGGTCGTAGATCAATGGTCAATCCTGGTAGAAGGTTCCGTCGGAACAATTTTTTATTTCATAAGGTACTGAATCTCTTTGAGAAAAAAAAAGAGAAAGTGTGGTAAAATGGGAAGACGATATTGGAACATCAATTTGGAAGAAATGATGGAAGCAGGAATTCATTTTGGTCATGTTACTAATAAATGGAATCCTAGAATGGCTCCTTACATCTCGGCAAAGCGTAAAGGTATTCATATTACAAATCTTACTATAACTGCTCGTTTTTTATCAGAAGCCTGCGATTTAGTTTTTGATGCAGCAAGTAGGGGAAAAAGATTCTTAATCGTTGGCACCAAAAAGAAAGCAGCAGATTTAGTAGCATCAGCAGCAATAAAGGCTCGATGTCATTATGTTAATAAAAAATGGCTTGGTGGTATGTTAACGAATTGGTCTACTACAGAAACAAGACTTCAGAAGTTCAGGGACTTAAGAGCAGAACAAAAGATGGGGAAACTCAATCGTTTTCCTAAAGGAGATGCAGCAATGTTGAAGAGAAAGTTATCTACTTTGCAAGCATATCTTGGCGGGATAAAATATATGACGGGATTGCCCGATATTGTAATTATCGTGGATCAGCAAGAAGAATATACGGTTCTTCGAGAATGTGTCATTTTGGGTATTCCGACGATTTGTTTAATCGATACAAATTGTGATCCAGATCTTGCAGATATTTCTATTCCGGCCAACGATGATGCTATAGCTTCGATTCGATTGATTCTTACCAAATTAGTATCTGCAATTTGTGAGGGCCATTCTAGTTATATAAAAAATGGTTGATTATCTTATCATTACTCTTAAGAAGAAGAAAGAAGAAGATTAGTTTGTTTTTAGTGAACTCTCTTTGATTATTACTTTTTTGGTTTGCATCTTCTGGAGTTTGAACTATGTTTTGACTATCAAAGAATATTTAAAAGAAAAGATAAAAATGATTGGTATTTTTTTATGTAATTTCTCGGTATCCGAAATATACGATTCATAACTTAAATTAATGAATGAATATAGGTGAATTGAGAAAGAGATGGTTGAATAAAAATAATCACTTTTTTGAAGTTTGATTTCTGTTAGAGGACAATATGAATGTTATACCATGTTCCATTAAAACACTCAAAGGGTTATACGATATATCAGGTGTAGAAGTAGGCCAACATTTCTATTGGCAAATAGGAGGTTTACAAATTCATGCCCAAGTACTTATCACTTCTTGGGTTGTAATTGCTATCTTATTAGGTTCAGTCATCATAGCTGTTCAGAATCCGCAAACCATTCCGACCAACGGTCAGAATTTCTTCGAATATGTCCTTGAATTTATTCAAGACTTGAGCAAAACTCAGATTGGAGAGGAGTATGGTCCTTGGGTTCCTTTTATAGGAACGATGTTCCTATTTATTTTTGTTTCTAACTGGTCAGGTGCTCTTTTACCTTGGAAAATCATAAAATTACCTCATGGGGAGTTAGCTGCGCCCACGAATGATATAAATACTACTGTTGCTTTAGCTTTACCCACGTCAGTGGCATATTTCTATGCGGGTCTTAGGAAAAAAGGATTGGGATATTTCGGGAAATACATTCAACCAACTCCAATACTTTTACCAATTAATATTCTAGAAGATTTCACAAAACCTTTATCTCTTAGTTTTCGACTTTTCGGGAATATATTGGCTGATGAATTAGTAGTTGTTGTTCTTGTTTCTTTAGTGCCTTCAGTAGTTCCTATACCTGTCATGTTTCTTGGATTATTTACAAGTGGTATTCAAGCTCTTATTTTTGCAACTTTGGCTGCGGCTTATATAGGTGAATCCATGGAGGGTCATCATTGACTCACTTTCAAAATAGTCTTTTTTTAATTTATCCCAATTCAAGCAATGCGCAAGCAATGCGGGGGTTCGGGGTTCAATATAATCCACTGGGTTGGAGATCATGTATATGTAATACCTATGAGTATAAATCCTTGTGTATGTTTTGAAGAATGGTTTCAGAATAGAATTTAATAGAATAAAAAAGAATAAAAAGTGCAGGTGATTTACGTTATGGAAGAAAAAATATTTACTAGTTAAATGGTAATTACCCCTATCTCTTTTTTTTTTTCTACTTCTACTTTTCTTATATTACCTTACTACACTTCTTTTTTCTTTTTTGATCTTTTTCACTAAAATCTATCGGGTCGAGGTAGTTCTGACAATTCAGTAATATTCTGAATTCCATTTGGAACTTTTAGCTACTTTGATAGACCTTTTTTCCTTTCTACCTTATGTAAATAAATATGTATACGGTTTTAGTCATTGCGTTTCCTTGTTTATAAATTATTCTATGTTTTCTCTTTCATTCAATTCACAATCAAAGACAAAATAGAAAAAGGACTTATATGGGAATCCATCTAAATGCAGTGGGCTAGAAAAAAAAAGAGATATAAGTAAGAATTTATTGGTTGGTTGTATCATTAACCATTTATTTTTTTGGTGCGAGGAACTTAACATGAATCCACTTATTTCTGCTGCTTCCGTTATTGCTGCTGGATTGGCTGTAGGGCTTGCTTCTATCGGACCTGGGGTTGGTCAAGGTACTGCTGCGGGCCAAGCCGTAGAAGGTATTGCGAGACAACCAGAAGCAGAGGGTAAAATACGAGGTACTTTATTGCTTAGTCTGGCTTTTATGGAAGCTTTAACAATTTATGGACTGGTCGTGGCATTAGCTCTTTTATTTGCAAATCCTTTTGTTTAATGTTTAATTTCATTGTAGAATAAAAATGTAAAAAAATAAAAATAAAAGCATAACCATAACTAAGAAATTTGAGAATTCTCAAATTCCATTAATAATAATAAGCGGAGTGATACAAAAAGAACTCTGTTCTTTGTTAGTCCTATCTATAAGGGGAGAACATATGAAAAATATAACCAATTCTTTTGTTTCCGTGGGGCACTGGCCATCCGCTGGGAGTTTCGAGTTTAATACCGATATTTTAGCAACAAATCCAATAAATCTAAGCGTAGTGCTGGGTGTATTGATTTTTTTTGGAAAGGGAGTGTGTGCGAGTTGTGTATTTCAAGAATAGGTTGGATTTAACCCGCTGCACTTTCTTTATATTTATGTATTCTTTTTTATATTTTTATAGTTTTATAGTATAAATAGGAACAAAAGGTGCACAATCTCGACGAATTACTTCGGAATTGGATTTTATTCAGAAATCATATGTAAGAACCATAGCATTTCGTGACTAATTGGTAAATGAACTTTGATTCTCTTCTCTATCAACCAATAATGTTGAGGTCTTTTACATGGTTAAAGATGAATTGTTTGAAGTCCAGGCACAGCATAGCATGGTACTCTTTCTACCACTACGTTAGTACCAAAAGTACCAAAAAGGTTGAAAAATAAGAAAAAAGGAATAATTAGGAATTTATCCGATGTAGAACACTCATATGGATAAAATTCTTTGAACCATTAACTGGAAAGATGGGTCCCCCTTTTTTATCCACTGCCGAATCGACGACCTATGTATTGTATTTGTATAAAATATTTGTATAAAAAAGAGAATTTTTTGGATGAAAAAGATCAAAATCTTTCTAATAATAATGAGAATGAAGTAATGAAGTTCATAATTCTATTCAATTCTCTTTCTATTCTATTAGGATTTTGATTTAATTTATCATAGCATATAAAGAAGAAAGAAGAAAATTCTTTCTTATTTAAAATCTTTTTATTTTTGGAAAGAAGTTGTAAATAAAGAACAAATAAAGAAACAACTTTGCTGACAATTTTTTCTTTTTTGTCTGGTCTGAAGAGTCCTCCTAAGTTAGATCAGTTTCGATATCTTTGAATAAGAACAGAAAAGAGAGGATAGGCTCATTCCGTTCAAAGATATGGGAATGCCCATTAATCAAAGAAAAGAGAAAAGAAACAATTGAGCGTGAGAGCCAAATGAATTGAAAGATTCATGTTTGGTTCGGGAAGA